TACAATTTTTAATTTATAAAAATAATTGAAATTTGAATTTTCTATATCTGCATAAGGATCTTACTTAATCTTAATAATTAAGTATTAACTTTTCACTAGTAACGGTTATATCCTTTGATCAATTGTAACTTCTTAATTTGCATATTTGACGGATTTGGTAAAGAATCAGAATAATTCAAAATGAGGTCTTGCATATCTTAATTTTTTTATTGAGCTCTTTACAAAAGAAATAAGATATGTTGAATCGGAAACAATTAATAAATAATAAAAAGGGGGTTTTCTTTTTTATGGAACATACATATCCATATGCATGGATCATACCTTTCGTTCCACTTCCAGTTCCTGTGTTAATAGGAGTAGGGCTTCTCCTTTTTCCGACGGCAACCAAAAGTATTCGTCGTATGTGGGCTTTTCTTAGTGTTTTCTTATTAAGTATACTTCTTCTTTTTTCGGCGGATCCGTCTATTGGTCAAATAAATAGCAATTCCATATATCAATATGTATGGTCTTGGACTATTAATAATGATTTTTCTTTAGAGTTCGGACACTTGATCGACCCACTTACTTCTATTATGTTAATATTAATCACTACCGTTGGAATTATTGTTCTTATTTATAGTGATAATTATATGTCTCATGATCAAGGATATGTAAGATTTTTTGCTTATATGAGTTTTTTTAATACTTCCATGTTGGGATTGGTTACTAGTTCTAATTTCATACAAATTTATATTTTTTGGGAATTGGTTGGAATGTGTTCTTATCTATTAATAGGTTTTTGGTTCACACGACCTGTTGCGGCAAATGCTTGTCAAAAAGCTTTTGTAACTAATCGGATAGGGGATTTTGGTTTATTCTTAGGAATTTTGGGTCTTTATTGGATAACGGGTAGTTTTGAATTTCGGGATTTGTTCGAAATATTGAATAACTTAAGTTTTAATAATGATTTAAATTTTTTATTTGTTACTTTGTGTGCTTTTCTATTATTTTCCGGGGCAGTTGCTAAATCTGCGCAATTCCCTCTTCATGTATGGCTACCCGATGCCATGGAGGGGCCTACCCCTATTTCGGCTCTTATCCATGCTGCTACGATGGTAGCAGCGGGGATTTTTCTTGTTGCTCGGCTTCTTCCTCTTTTCATAGTTATACCTTACATAATGAATCTAATATCTTTAATAAGTATAATAACAGTACTATTAGGAGCTACTTTAGCTCTTGCTCAAAAAGATATTAAGAGAAGTTTAGCCTATTCTACAATGTCTCAATTGGGTTATATGATGTTAGCTTTAGGCATGGGCTCGTATCGAGCTGCTTTATTTCATTTGATTACTCATGCTTATTCGAAAGCATTATTGTTTTTAGGATCCGGATCTATTATTCATTCAATGGAAGCTATCGTTGGATATTCTCCAGATAAAAGTCAGAATATGGTTCTTATGGGCGGTTTAACAAAATATGTGCCAATTACAAAAACGGCTTTTTTCTTAGGTACACTTTCTCTTTGTGGTATTCCACCACTTGCTTGTTTTTGGTCCAAAGATGAAATTCTTAATGATACTTGGTTATATTCACCGATTTTCGCAATAATAGCTTGTTCCACAGCCGGGTTAACTGCATTTTATATGTTTCGAATTTATTTACTTACTTTTGAAGGACATTTAAACATGAATTTTCAAAATTACAGTGGTAAAAAAATGAGCTCGTTCCATTCAATATCTCTATGGGGTAAAGAAGGTACAAAAGCGAGTCAAAAAAAATTGAGTTTATTAACGTTATTAACAATAAATAATAATGAGAGGAATTCTTTTTTTTCAAAAAAAACATATCAAATTGGTAGTAATCTAAAAAAAATAAACCAACCCTTTATTACTCACTTTGAAACTTGGAATAATAAACATTTTTTATATCCCCACGAATCGGATAATACTATGCTATTCTCTCTGCTTGTATTGGTCCTATTTACTTTGTTTGTTGGAGCCATAGGAATTCCTTTCCGTCAAGAAGGAGAGTATTTTAATCTATTATCTAAATGGTTAACCACGTCTATAAACCCTTTACATAAAAATTTGACCAATTCTGTAGATTGGTATGAATTTTTCATAAATGCAATTTTTTCAGTCAGTATAGCTTCTTTTGGAATACTTATAGCATTCATTTTATATAAGCCTGTTTATTCATCTTTACCAAATTTGAACTTAATTAATTCAGTTGTTAAAAAGAGACCAAATAGGATTTTTGGGGACAAAATAATAAATGTGATATATGGTTGGTCATATAATCGTGGTTACATAGATGATTTTTATGCAACATCTTTCACTAAAGGTATAAGAGGATTAGCTGAATTAGCACATTTTTTTGATAGACAAATAATTGATGGAATTACTAATGGTATTGGTATTATGAGTTTCTTTGTAGGAGAGGGTATAAAGTATGTCGGGGGGGGACGCATCTCTTCTTATCTTTTCTTGTATTTATCCTATGTATCTATATTTTTATTGAG